AGGCTGGCCCTTACGTAAAGATTATATTACGCCCAATTTCTATGAAATTCAAGATGCTCATTGATTGATAAAAAACCACTTTTTTACTTATACGACACGATTCCAGATTTCATTTCAATTTCAATCAATGAGCATCTTGGCATTCCCCTTTTATATGAAACAGAGTAACTGGACTTTCATTCGTATTGTGGAGGGGGGGCTAAAATAAAAAAAGAAAAAGAGGCTCTCATTGCTATTCCCCAATTGGGAAGATATCATATAATATACATTTCGTATGAGCAGAAAAAATAGGATGACTCAAAAGAATTCTGCACCATGAACTTTGTACCGCGCACATCACTTAGTGGGGACCCCAGAAAGTAACTTGAGCAAGAGTGACAAAAAAATATGAAATTTGAAAGAAAAGACAGAAGAGACGAAATGAAGAAATGCAAAATGATAAGAATCGGAGTTTCTTTGTACTGTGTCTGAAATACATCCTTTCTATTCCTATCCTTCCACTCTTTGATTGAATCCTTTTAGCTCATTTTTTTTAGCTATTAGATTTGAGATATATACGAAAATCTCACATACTTTTGGAATAAGAAAAGTATGAACAGAGAGGAAAAAAATACAAATGAAAAAGAAAGTAAAGAATATCTATCCCGATCCGTCTCAATGAATTAATTTCATTTGTATGAGGTATGAATATCTATCCGATACATTATTCACGTGTCAGGAACCAGATTTGAACTGGTGACACGAGGATTTTCAGTCCTCTGCTCTACCAACTGAGCTATCCCGACCATTTCCCGTACATCATACTAGCAGAGTACTTATATCTATGTCAATGAAAAAAAACTAAAAAATAAAATCTTAACAAAAAAGAAGACTTTTTTTGTAAATGTAAGGAAAAATAGATGGACTATGAATGATTCAATAACGGAGATTCCTTGAACATATATGTTCATATCGTACTATACAAAACAAATGAGATTGGATTGGAAGAAGATACGAGTATTTCTATTCGGATCCATTTGTGAAAGAACAGAGTGAATGAAATGAGAAAGATATTTCATTTTGTTTAAACTGAGCCACTGATGAAAAAAAAAAAGAAAGAGGATGAGGATAAATAAAGAGCGAGGAAGTAAAATGGGCTTTTTATTGGGGATAGAGGGACTTGAACCCTCACGATTTCAAAATTCGACGGATTTTCCTATTACTATAAATTTCATTGTTGTCGGTATTGACATGTAAAATGGGACTCTCTCTTTATTCTCGTCCGATTAATCTTCAAAAGATCTATCAAACTCTGGAATGAATCATTTTATCACTGAATATTCGAATTCGATTCTTTTTTCAACTTCAATTGGAATTGATTCACAATAACTCTTCAATTTTTCATATATAGAGATACAGAATAGAATTCAATATCAGATTTGGGTTGTTATTAATCGTTTGCTATGTCAGTATGTATACGTACGTATTAGGCGCATATAAGGTTATCCTTTCTGTCATTTCGATAGAAGGTTTTTAGCTACTAACGTAACGTAGTCAATTTCATTCGTTAGAACAGCTTCCATTGAGTCTCTGCACCTATCCCTTTTTCTTCTCATTTTCCATCATTTTTTCTCTCAAAAAAAAGATTTGGCTCAGGATTGCCCATTTTTAGTTCCAGGGTTTCTCTGAATTTGGAAGTTACCACTTAGCAGGTTTCCATACCAAGGCTCAATCCAATCAAGTCCGTAGCGTCTACCAATTTCGCCATATCCCCCTTTCCTTTGAGACAAGAATCCAGTTGTAATTCCATCCACCTCTTTCATTTATCTTGGCACTATTGAATTCATTAGGTAATGATTTCTATATCGAAAAAGTGTATGCTGCTATTTTATTTTTTTGCCCACCCTCTATTCTATCATTTCATCTCTATTGGATGAACCCTATTTGTTTCAATACGAAATGATTCTATCATTGATGTATCCGCAATTCAATACGGATAGATATATCCCACATATATATATATGCCTTTACTCCTCCTTCATTTTTACAGTAAGGTTTGGTATAGTGTAACGGTCGATATTCATTCTTTTTTTTTTTTCATTTCGAATTCTAATTTGATTGATATATTGATATTTTCTTTTCATATATTTCATATATATGAATATGGAATTGAATTTCTATTTAGATATCTAATTTATCTAGATCTAAATAGTTTTCTTTTCTATTTTATAAATAGAATATAGAATAGAAAATATATAACTAATAACTAAGAAATAGAAGAAATTGAAATAATCAATAAATGAAATAAAAAAATAAGAAGAATCACTAGGTAATAACTAAGATCCGATAGTTTCCTGTATTCCTATACACTATTGCTCTTATATCCGCCCGCTTAGCTCAGAGGTTAGAGCATCGCATTTGTAATGCGATGGTCATCGGTTCGATTCCGATAGCCGGCTCTTTTTCTTTATCGATTTTTTTATTTCCATGATTGAAAATCTCTACTCTCGCTTTCTCTAAATGTCGGGTCACCAATCTATTATGTCATGGTAACTTGCAGCTATAGCTATGAATAAAAAAGTTGACTAGAACAATTAGATCTCTACAGAAGAAATTGGAAAACGTAACTTTCGCTTGAATTTCCTATATATACAGAAAATCCGAATATTGATAAGATTTATTTGATTCTGTTTTGTAGGACTTTAGTAAATTTAGTTTTGCTTTGATAATCCTTTAGTTCAGTCTGAATTTATATCTTTTTGTCAAAGAAAAGTGAATCAAAAAGGAGCCTTTATATGTCTCGTTACCGAGGACCTCGTTTCAAAAAAATACGCCGGCTGGGGGCTTTACCGGGACTAACTAGTAAAAGACCCAGATCCAGAAGTGATCTTCAAACCCAATTGCGCTCTGGAAAAAGATCACAATATCGTATTCGTTTAGAAGAGAAACAGAAATTGCGTTTTCATTATGGTCTGACAGAGCGACAATTACTTAAATATGTGCATATTGCTGGAAAAGCCAAAGGGTCAACAGGCCAGGTTTTACTACAACTACTCGAGATGCGTTTGGATAACATCCTTTTTCGATTAGGTATGGCTTCGACCATTCCTGGAGCCAGACAATTAGTTAACCATAGACACATTTTAGTTAATGGTCGTATAGTGGATATACCAAGTTATCGTTGCAAACCCCGAGATATTATTACTACGAAGGATAAAGAAAGATCGAAAGCTCTGATTCAAAATTCTCTTGTTTCATCCTCCCACGGGGAATTGCCAAACCATTTGACTATTGACTCCTTACAATATAAAGGATTTGTAAATCAAATAATAGATAGTAAATGGATCGGTCTGAAAATAAATGAGTTGTTGGTCGTAGAATATTATTCCCGTCAGACTTGATTCTAACGAAAATAAAAAAGCAAGGTTCATACCAATTTTGACTCCTTTCGCTGAAGTAAATAGAGTACCCTGTGCCCTGTCTCATTCACGTATCAAAAAAGGATCGGCAATAGGATTCTTTTTCTTTTTTTCTTATTTTCAATATCAATACGATATTTCTATTTTTATTTTACCTATCACAGGGATGAATTAGGGCTAGAGAATCTCTATTCTATTAAATAAGGAAATGTAAATAAAGGTCTTACCATTAGAATAATGATATCAATTCTTATTTGATTTGATACATTGTAGTCGTTAACGTTGATGAATGAAAAGAAACGGAGAGAGAGGGATTCGAACCCTCGGTAAACAAAAGTCTACATAGCAGTTCCAATGCTACGCCTTGAACCACTCGGCCATCTCTCCTACAGAATGTTATTCTTGACCAAAACCCGAATGAATAGCGAGTCCTTCATCTTCATTGTAGTACATGTATAACCGCCCGATGGTTCTATAATAAGAGATTTCTTTTCCAATTTCCATATTTATCAACAACAACTTCTTTCATCAGCTAACCCATGGAATTCATGAATCATCCGATGAATCTTTCTATTTCAATTGTATGGTGTGTCACATACACGTTATGCAAACAAAAAGGATGTTTATTTGAATTTGATTTTATCATTTTATCATGGAATGATTATTCCATTCTTTTTTGGATCATAACCAAATCAAAACTTCTCGAGTTATCAAAATCCATAGGAAACTTGGTTATTCAACTTAGATGAAATAGTAATAGTCATTGGTATACTACGAAACTGGAATGAAATCTAATCTGATTCAAATATTTCATTTCATCTTTGTCCAAAAGGGGGACACCGGCTTTTTTCCAATTAGTCTGTTTTTATGTTATTTTGTACTGTACAATTCCTTTTTTTGTGGGATCGTTTTCCCCGAAGGGGGATGAGAAGAATTATAGAATGAATTGCTAATTATGTCTAGATCTCGAATAAATGGAAATTTTATTGATAAGACCTCTTCGATTGTAGCCAATATCTTATTACGAATAATTCCGACAACTTCCGGAGAAAAAAAGGCATTTACCTATTACAGAGATGGTGCGATTTGATTTTTTCTTGTTTTTTTTACCCCTCAGTTTTACGAGAAAAAGAACGTAGTTAGGAATAGAAAAAAAAACAAATTAGTAAAAGAAACCTACGCTTGGTGAAGGTGAAGTTTAGAGATAGATCAATTCCTTCTGTCGTGTATCCTCGATTGATGCAGCCTTAGATGCTTCAATTATCGATTTTAGTATTGAGCGAAAGGTTACATCTATAGGTTCTGTATTGGAGGTCAATACTACTTCATTTAGTACCAATAGGTGGCATCGGGGAAAAAGCACTACACCTAGGAATCAACAACACAAAAACTTTGTTATAAAGAACCCTTTTCCTTATTGGTATCGGGACTAAAAAGAATGGTTAGGAAAACAAAGATCCATCTCATTCGTACTTTTGGTACCCGTATAACCATCAAAGACCGTTGAAGTGACTAATTCCTGGAAATCGTAAGCGTTGAGTACAAAGGAATCTTTGGAGTTACCATTTTTATCTAGCACTAATATGATTGGTGTTAATAAAA